AACTGTCCAAGACTAATTATTTTAGATGTCTCTGCACAATAATAGTGATGGAGAAAAGACCAATTCAAATTGAATGGATTTAAAATAATGTTACGGCATGGATCGGGATTAAAAATTTTTCCATTTTCATCCATTAAATAATATTTTAATTTAATCACTTGAAAAGTCTGTTTTAAATTGTCAAGTTGCAAATATTTAGTTACTAAGATCTGATTATGAGTTATTAAATGGTAAGATGAATAAAAATTCTCAATTGGAAGGCATGTTCCTAAAGGGCCCAATGAATTCCTAATTGGAATTAGGGGATCTTTTTTAATTGATTCTTTTATCACACTGTGATATTTTACATCTTTGAATGGCTCCATTCGAGAACAATTGGCTGCTGACAAAATTATCAACGACTGACATTCCTTATTTCTATTCAACAACGTATGAATAGTTCCTTGAGGTTGGTTAAGAGATTGTTGAATTTTTGCCTTGGAATAGGAATAAATAGCAGAAAAGGGATTGATATTGGTACAATCTGATCCATTATCAGAGAGCAATCCTGACCCCGACGGATCATTCCTTTTTCCGATATACGAAATAGGGGATTTCACTAAGTTGATTTTTAGGAAATGTCGAATCAAACCATTTGTCCTTATTTCAACAAAAGAAGCACGGGCTTCTTCGCAAGAAGAACTTTTTTTGTCTTGGTTCCAATTCAATACTAAACAAGTCCGAACTAATTGAATACTTGTGTCAGAAATTCCTCGAATCGGTTTGCCATTTCCATAAAGGATATAATTGACAATTCGAAGTTGCACATTATCCCTTTCCTGCAATGGATCCGGTGGAAAAAGGGTTCCTAAATTTATACCGTCCGTTATTTCATATGTGACGACAGGTCGAACTAAAACAAAAAACCTTTTCTTACTAGGTGTAATTCGTTGGACATAGATCCAATTTTGAACTTTTTTGTATTCCTTGGAATTTCTTTTTCCTGTTCCTGGTGGTATCAAAACGCCGGTATGCCTGGATATCTTATCCGTCTCTCCAGGAAAATGGATATCTCCAGAAAAGATTTTCAGTTCAATTCGTTTTTTTTTTCTCTCCACCCGGACCAACCCACCGACTCGGCTTCTTAGATTTAAGGTGATTTGTGTATCGACCCCAACGATACTATTGTTCCGTACCATTAGGGAAGAAGATCCGGGCAAGATATGCACCTCTTCAGGAATGAAAAAAAATCGATCTACTTTCATTTGGTATTTTGGCCTAAATTCCTTGACTCCTCGATACTCAATCAAATCCTCTTTTTTGATGACTGAATGCGTTTCTATAGTCCCATATTTAATAATGCCCGAACTCTTTCTTCTGTATCGAGGATCATCGAAATAAGCAAGAATACTATTTCGACGGAAAATACCATTTACGGGGATTTCAATCGAGATACCTGAACAGGGCATTAGTTCATTCTCGAGTTCTTGAATCGAGTGTAGTGGAATGATGAATTTATTTCTTCGCCTTTTTGATAATAAAGCAGAATTCCCGTGAAGAATAGGCGAATATACGAGATTATACTGGCCAGTACATATGATTCGATTAAGGTCTGAATAATCAGGAATCCTATCTTCTTTTTGACCATAAAAATCCGAACTAAACAATTTCTGCCTCGCCTGATCATTGGTTACTGAGAGGTTAGAAGTATATCTTCGCTTGCCAGAAAGAGAATGCGCATTCATTTGATCCTGATCCTTGTGGATCGAAAGGTAGACTAGACTGGACCTGCACGGCCCTCCTAATAATATCCATAAATGACTTGTTTTTGGTAATAGATGAACATTACCATATGTAAATTCGGGTGCATGATAGACATCGGTACTCCAGTGCATTTCTCCGTCTGAATCAGAATAAATATGTTTTCGAACCTTCTCTTTAAAATTCAAAGTGGATATTCCTGCGCGAATCTCAGCAATTACTTGTTCTGATTCTACGTATTGATCGTTTTGAACTAAAAGCAAACTTTTGGGTGGAATATTCACATTATGTAGAATATCTTCACTCTCAATAGTTACATACAAGTCTATAGAACATAGAAAGGCGGGATGCCCATGACGTGTACGTGTCGGATGAACCAAGTCCTCATTGAATTTTATTTTTCCATTAGATGGGGCTCGCACATGTTCTGCAGTACCCCCCGTGAATACTCCTCCGGTATGAAAAGTTCGTAATGTTAATTGAGTACCCGGTTCTCCAATCGATTGACCTGCAATAATACCTACAGCTTCCCCCAATTCAACCAGGTCGCCATGAGTAGGACTACGCCCATAACATAATCGACAAATCCAAGATGTACTCCTACAAGTAAAGGGAGTTCGAATAGAGATTGGTTGTGCCCGAAAGGTTATGAATCGATTTACAAGTCCAATGCCAATGGCTTGGTTTCTAGTGGCAATACATCGTGAACCCATGTATATATCATCTGCTAATACACGGCCAATTAATGTTTGACTAAAAA